ATGTGAACAGGATCGCTTAGCCATGCTTCATAATTGGAAAAACGGGCGCCATGGAAGTACATGCCACTCAGCCAAAGAAAGATAATGGAGAGTTGACCAAAATGAGCACTAAATACTTTTCGGGAGATCTCCTCCAAATCATTGGTATGACTGTCGAAATCGTGAGCATCAGCATGTAGGTTCCAGATCCAAGTGGTAGTATCAGGGCCCTTAGCTATTGTTCTCGAGAAATGGCCTGGTCTGGCCCATTCCTCAAAAGACGTTTTTACGGGATCCCTATCTACAACAATTTTCACTTCTGGTTCCGGCGAACGAATAATCATTAAGTCCTCCTCTTTCCGGACAACACATACAAAGAGACCTGCCAACAGTCAAGTTTTTAGTGAAACCTCTGAAAGATGGATATTTTTTTTTATCATCGGTCCCCCATCTCTCATCCATCTATTTTATTTAGTTATTCACTAGAGCAATTATGATATCGAAGTTGATCCGGGGCAAGTGTTCGGATCTATTATGACATAACGATTAGGTGCCCAACGGACCCTTTTTATTATCAAATACCTTTGACTTTTCCTGGCATGACGAAGAAACTGTTTTTTTTTTTTTTTTGCTAGTGTATTTATATCTGAATGTAAAAGTGCCCATATCGATATACTTCTATGAAACATCTTCTTATGCGATATCCATATTTAGTAATTCGGGGGCATACTTTATTTATTTATTAGCTATATCCTATACGATTTGATACTGCTGTATCCCTATCATTTATCCTTATGGGATACTATAAAAATAGAATTTTTTAGGAGGAAGAGATATAATGAAATTCTTGATTGGATCTTCTCATAGTAACTATCTATTTTAGTTGATTGATGGATCCAATCACCATTTTAATAAATTAAAAAATTAATAAAGAGAGTGCTTTTATTCGAATTCGAAACGCCTCGTGATCTTCAACCAATTATGTGCTTCAATATAATTACCTGGAGTAAGCGCTATAGCTTGTTTCCAATACTCAGCAGCTTGATCGAACCAAGCCTCCGCAATTTCAGAATCACCCTGTAGAATGGCCTGTTCTCCCCGGTCGGAATAGGTGGTTAAATTCCTTCCCTTAGAACCGTACTTGAGAGTTTCCTGCCTCATACGGCTCAGCAATCGACTCTTTTTGTGTCCCATCTTTTTAATCTACCCTATGCTAACTGAATTTAGGTTTTTCATAAACCTATCCCAGTTTTCTTGGGTTAACCAGACGAAGTTAAGTTAATTACATAAGTTTCAAACTCTAAATTTTGATCAATAATCAGTTTTATCTTTTCTCCTACCTTCATAAGAATTAACTCCCCCTATATCGTTAGGATTTTCTGAAAGGTAACTATCTCGGTTTCATCTCATATATGAAATTCATATAGAATTTTTGAAAAAGACTTTCCTCCGTAAGAAAAAAGAACTTACTATCTTTGGGATCTGATGCTACACCGCTGCTCAATACCTTAGTAGATCGACTCTATTACATAAGTAGATTCCTAACTTTATATCTCATATTATGACATAAGTAAGCAGTTCTTAACTGTATCGACCTAATAACTTGCTAATTGATCTTTACGGTGCTTTCTCTATCAATTCGATCCTTTATCCATAGAGTATATAGGCGTACTTATTTATTTATATTTGAAGTATTTTTCCTTGCTACAGCTGATAAAAATCGTTGCTTTGGACGATACATATGTAGAAAGCCTATTTTATTCTAGTATTTACTATAGTATTTACTAGCCTTTATCTTTTTTCTATATATGGAGATAGTCGCACGTAATGACAGATCACGGCCATATTATTAAAAGCTTGTGGTAAGAATGGGTTTCGTTCTAGTGCCCGGAAATAATATTCCAAAGCCTTCGTATGCTCTCCGTTGCTTGTGTGTATAAGGCCTATATTATAGAGTATATAACTTCGATCATAGGGATCAATTTCTGGTCGCGTAGCTTCATAATAATTCTGTAAAGCTTCCGCATAATTTCCTTCGGATTGAGCCGACATCCGTTACGGCCGTTCATTCTATTCAAAGAATCTCCGTTCCAGAACCGTACATGAGATTTTTATCTCATACGGCTCCTCCCCTCTGTGCATAGTACTAAGGGACATAATCTCTGGAATCAAGATTTCACTATTCTCATTATGAACTGATGGGGGCTAGTATTTTTACAAGAAATTTCTAGCCAGCCTTCCCGAAAGAGGTCTTTTCTTAACACCAATTGTATTAGTGCTAGATGGAAATAGTCACTCCAACAATTTCTTTGTTCACAACGTCTTCTATTTCCAGGAATCAGTCACTTCAACAATCTTTGATGGTTATATGGGTATCCAAAGTACAAACGAGATGGATGTTTGTTGTCCCAACCATTCATTCTTATTAGTCCCAATACCGAGAAGGGGTAATTTATAATATAACAAAGTTTTCGTGTTGTTGATTCCGTAGAGTAGTGCTTCTTCCTCTATGCCGCCCATTGGTACTAGTGGCGTAGTATTGACCCGCAATCCAGAACCTATAGGTGTAACCTTTCGCTCAATACTAAAATCGATAATTAAAGCATCTGAAGCCGTATCAATCGAGGATACACGACAGAAGGAATTGTTCTATCTTTAAACTTCACCTTCACCAAGCGTTGGTTTAAAACCAATTTGTTTCTTTCTATCGCGAACCACGCTTCTCTCTCAGATTAAGGTCTAAAAAAGCAAGAAAAAAAATCAAATCGCACCATCTCTGTAATAGGTAAATGCCTTTTTTTCCCCTGAAGTTGTCGGAATTATTCGTAATAAGATATTGGCTACAATTGAAGAAGTCTTATCAATAAAATTTCCATTTATCCGGGATCTAGGCATAATTAATAATCCATTCTATAATTCTTCTCATTTTCCCAAAGGAAAATTATCCGAATTGTACAGTAGTACGAAATATCATAAAAATAGACTAATTCTAAAAAAAGATGTGGATATTCCGCTCAAATTGTGCCCAAGGGGGGATGAGATATGAAATATTTGAATGAGATTGGATTTCCTACAAATTAAGTAGTATACTGATAAACGGAACTATTACGATTTTCTCTAAGTTGACTAACCAAGGACTTTATTTTACTATAGATTCTGGTAACTCGAAAAGTTTTGATTTGGTTATAATCAAAAGAGGAAAAATAAAGAATGGAATTCTAATTCCATGATAAAATAGAGGAGAGTAACCATACTCTTTTGTTTGCATAATGCATATGCGTTATACAATTAAAATATAAAAATCTATTAAGTAAATTGGTGTTGAGAAATATGAAATTTGAAAGGAATCTTTTATTCCTATGTAACCAGTAATGGGTCCTACCCGTACTGGAATAAATAATATGAATGACTCGCTATTCACTTCACTCGGTTTCTGGTCAATAATTAAGATTATGATTATGTAGGAGAGATGGCCGAGTGGTTCAAGGCGTAGCATTGGAACTGCTATGTGGGCTTTTGTTTACCGAGGGTTCGAATCCCTCTCTTTCCGTTTCTATCGAGTCACCAACGTTACCGATCACAATGTATCAAATTCAAATAACAATTGATAGCATTATTTCAACAGTAAGTAAGAACTTTATTTGATTTGATAGAGATTCTCTATTCCTAATTACATTACTGTGGTACGTAAAATATAAATTATGGGAAAAGCAAAAAAAAAAAAATCCTACTGCCGATCCATTTGTGATACGTGAATAAGAAAAAAAATGTGGATCAAGGCTCTTAAATCTATATTCCTTCGACAAAAAAAGGGTATGGTATAAAGTCAAATTGTCTGAACCTTTCTTGTTATTTTCATTAGGTTCAAGTCTGACGGGAATAATATTCTACGACTAACAACTCATTTATTTTCAAACCAATCCACTTACTATCTATTATTTGATTTACTAATCCTTCATATTGGAATAAGTCAATAGTCAAATGTTTTGGCAATTCCTCCCGGAGCGATGAAGCAATATAATTTTGAATCAGAGATTTCGATCTTTGTTTATCCTTCGTAGTAATAATATCTCGGGGTTTGCAACGGTAACTTGGTATATCTACTAGACGACCATTAACTAAAATATGTCTATGGTTAACTAATTGTCTGGCTCCAGGAATGGTTGAAGCCATACCTAATCGAAAAAGGATGTTATCCAAACGCATCTCAAGTAGCTGTAGTAAAACCTGACCTGTTGACCCTTTGACTTTTCCAGCTATATGCACATATCTAAGTAATTGTCGTTCTGTTAGACCATAATGAAAACGCAATTTCTGTTTTTCTTCTAGACGAATACGATATTGCGATTTTTTCCCAGAACGCAATTGGTTTTTAAGATCACTTCCAGATCTAGGCCTTTTACTAGTTAATCCTGGTAAAGCCCCCAGACGGCGTATTTTTTTGAAACGAGGCCCTCGGTAACGAGACATAAAACTCCTTTTTTTTATTGAAAAATTTAAAGAAAAATCTAAATTAAGACTGAACTAAAGGATAAACAAAGCAAGGCTAAATCTACTGAAGTATACAATACTAAAGTAGAATGAAAATAGAATGAAATGCATTGTATCAATATCTATATTTTTTGTATATGATAGTAAGGAAGTTAAGTCTCTGTTTTATGATTTGTTCTGTATAGATCTAATTGCTCCATTCCAATCTATTTTTTATTCATAGTTGCAAGTTAACACGACATAATAGATCAGCGACCGATATTTGAAGAAAGGGGGGAGAAGATATTATCAATCATGAAAAAATAGATAGATAAAAGCCGGCTATCGGAATCGAACCGATGACCATCGCATTACAAATGCGATGCTCTAACCTCTGAGCTAAGCGGGCTCACATAGCAGAAATAGAAATAGTGAATAGGGAGTCCGGAAACTACCAGATTTAATATATTAGCTATTAATTTATTTTAATTAATATTTCTTATTTATTTATTATTTTTAAAATTTTAATTCATAGTATTAATAATTACTTAATAATAATACTTAAAAATACATAATATTTCCATAATTATTACTTGATTAAGAATATAATATCAAATTCAATTTGATATTATATTTTAGAAAAGTCTAAAATTATTTCTTAGAACAGTTATACCAAATTATGCTAAGTAATTATTAATTATCTCTAATAAATTATATAATTAATTATATTATATAATATAATGATAGTAAATCCATTTTAAGATAAGAATTTAAAGATATTATTATTATAAAGATACAATTAAAATTATAATTAAGATATTCCTTTGTTGTCATTCAGATAAGATAGGGCGAAAAAAAAAAAAAAAAAAATAAGTAATGAGTATCGATCCTTCCAGTATTACAAATTGCGCTTTTAAAGTCAAAATGAAGGGAGGAGAGATTATAGAGGTGGGATATATCTATTCATATTGAATTGGAGGCACATCAATGATAGAATCATGTCCGATTGGAACAAATAGGGTTCATTCAATACAATGGAAATGATAGAGAATGGCAAAAAAAATAGTGGCATACACTTTTAGATATAAGAATCATTATCTAATAAATTCAACGCAATGATTTGATTCCAAGATAAATAAAATAAATAAAAGAATTGAATAGAATTACAACTGGATCCTGTCGCAAAAGGGGATATGGCGAAATCGGTAGACGCTACGGACTTGATTAAATTGAGCCTTGGTATGGAAACCTGCTAAGTGATAACTTCCAAATTCAGAGAAACCCCGGAATTAAAAATGGGCAATCCTGAGCCAAATCTTTATTTTGAGAAAAAGGGTTTAATTTATAGTTTTTATAATATAAAATTACAATAAAAAAAGATAGGTGCAGAGACTCAATGGAAGCTGTTCTAACGAATGAAGTTGATTACGTTGCGCTGGTAGCCGGAATCCTTCTATCAAAATTACGGAGAGGATGCCCACCCTATATACGTATATATACATACTGACATAGTAAACGATTGATTAATCGCGGCCCGAATCCATTATAATATATATATATATGAAAAATTTAAGAGTTATTCTAAATCTATTCCATATTCCAATCAAAGTTTAAGGAAGAATCGAATATTCAGTGATCAAATTATTCATTCCAGAGTCTGTATAGATCTTTTTAAAAACTGATTATTCGGACGAGAATAAAGAGAGAGTCCCATTCTACGTGTCAATACCGACAACAATGAAATTTATAGTAAAAGGAAAATCCGTCGACTTTATAAGTCGTGAGGGTTCAAGTCCCTCTATCCCCAATAAAAGTCCATTTTAAGTACTAACTTAACTATACTTCCTAACTATTTTTTATCTTATCTTTTTTTAATCTAAGAAATTCAGGAGCTGGGTAAGATTTTTTAATACTTTCTTAATTTTTTAGTCCCTTTAATTGACATAGATAAAGTGCTCTACTAGGATAATGCGCGAGAAAAGGTCGGGATAGCTCAGTTGGTAGAGCAGAGGACTGAAAATCCTCGTGTCACCAGTTCAAATCTGGTTCCTGACACGTAAATAATGTATCAAATAATTAGTCATACAAATTAATGGGCTATATATTCATTAATAGCCTCAAGCATTATATATATGTATACCCAAATTCTATATCATCTAGGTATAATAGGGTATATGGATAGTGTATGGATATAGACCTCCATTTTTGAGATAGATAAAATATATATGGTAAAGAACAAAATGGGATTATGCTTTCTTTTATTTTTTGTTTGTTCATACCGTGCTTTCTCTCACCCAAATGTTAAGCCTTCATATATATCTAACATATATATCTAAAATTAATAAGTTAAAGGTGGTTAAAAAACTTAAAAGTCTAAAGGAGTTGAAGGATAGAAATAAACAGAATGTATTTCAAATACAGTACAAATAAAATCTGATCCTTTTGCATTTCTGAATTTTGTTTTCGTATTTTATTTTATATTTATTCTATTTTTGACTCCTACTTACCTACTTATACTTTATTTAACTTTTTTTTACTTCCTGAAATCCCTCTAAGTAATGTGCGCGGTACAAAGTTCATGTTACATGGTACAGAACTCTTTTGATTCATCCTATTCTATTGTTTTTGCTCATACAAAATGTATATCTTTCAAATTGGGGAATATCAATGAAGCATCTTTTTTAGCTTTTAGCCCATCCAGAATACGAATTAGAGTGCAGTTACTCTGTTTCAGATGAAACAGGACGTTAAAATATTCCTTAAATGAATTCTGGAGTCGTGTCATTATCGTATACATTAACATTAGTTTCTTGTCATTCAATGAGCATCTTGTATTTCATAGAAATTTGGAGTAATATAGTCCTTACGTAGGGGCCAGCCTATCCAACTTTCAGGCATCAAGATACGTTTAAGGCGTGGATGATTATTATAAGAGATTCCCAACATATCATATGATTCCCGTTCTTGAAAATCTGCACTTCTCCAAACCCAGAAAACAGACGGTATTCTAGGATTATTCCTTGGGACAAAGACTTTTATGCATACCTCTTC